GCCTTCTCTTCGCTCTGGACAGGAGCGCTAGTGGACACGGGGAGGGAGCAGGCGAAGCGTGTCGTTCGTAATGAACAGAAAGAGACCACTACTTCGCCTCTTTGTTGGAGCGCCGGCGCGAACACAGTGGTCTCTGACCAGGACCAGGAACAGATTCGAATTTGGATCTTGACATGTCGGTGGTTTTTAACCGTGGGCATCATGCCAGGAAGTTGGTGGGCTCATCATGAATTAGGTCGGGGTGGCTGGTGGTTTCGGGATCCCGTAGAAAATGCTTCTTTTATGCCTTGGGTATTAGCCACAGCTCGTATTCATTCCGTAATTCTACCCCTTCTTCATTCTTGGATCTCGTTTCTGAATATTGTGACTCTTCCATGCTGTGTCTCAGGAACCTTTTCAATACGGTCCGGATTGCTAGCTTCCGTTCATAGTTTTGCTACAGATGATACACGAGGAATCTTTTTATGGCGGTTCTTCCTTCTAATGACCGGCATATCTATAATTCTTTTCTCCCAGATGAAGCAGCAGGCATCGGTCCGTAGAACTTATAAAAAAGAGATGGTTGTGGCGCGAAGTACTCTTGTGCACCTCCGTCACTCGGCTCGCGCGCAACCCCGCCCCGTTATGTTATGGAAGAATTGAACTTATTACCGGGCTGGTTATTCAGAGCCAGCAATTGGCTGCCGGATTTCGTCCCGCAACTATAAGAAGATCGCTTCGGGGGTCACTGTGGCGTGGCTGAATGTAGAGCAGTCCGCCCCTACTGCGTTTGATCAGTAAATTCTGGATAAGTTCGGAAGATGGTCAAGGTAGCTTGCTTCCAAGCCACTGCACTAGATGCGCATGTAGTCGTAGTAGTAGGCTCAGAATGCCTCTCTTCTATACTTAAATACTACTTAGGATGAATGGCTCGTTCTCTTACTTGACCATGGCATCGCCAACATGAGTCTGTGTTCGGTGGTTGATAAGCTGCTAGTTGGTATTTAGTTTAGGGCTTGTTATTTCCTTTCACTTTTCCCAACGAGGTGGAGGGCCATCGCAGAAAGTCACCTATCTCCGTAGTTCCGGAGACAGGAATTGGGTAGTAGGGGGCCCTTGGACCCCAAAAAAGGCTTTGACCTGCTGGCTATTGGAAAGTCTCCGTTTACCGCGAAGTGAATAAAGTTGGGGGGAGAAGAAGACGAAAGGCTGACCCTATCAAACAAAAAAGGATAAGGAATGGGCCCTTAGCACAATAAGAAGTGCGGGGGATGGCGATCCAACTCCTACCCTGGCTTAGACGGAACAGAGATCCTTTCAAGCCCTCCTCACTCAACAAGGGGAATGATTCTAATCCTGCCTGCGGGGGTTAGTAAAAGACTAGGCCAATGGTCCCACACCTCAAGGAAGAGAGATCAATCGTTCCTTACTTTACTGCAAGAAGGAAGACATTGAAAGCTACAAGCCCCACCACACAAGGGGACACTACCAGACTGAGTCTTAAACTAGGGAACTTGGACTTACTTGTCGAACTCATATCGTGCAAACATTGTCTTCTTAATTCTTCATTCTCAAGTCAGGACTATGCTTATAAAATAAATGAGGTTAGAGATCATAATCCGTTTTGCTATCACCAGTTTCGAGTCACTTCGCCCCAACCATTTCTTTCTAAATGTTTACATTGAGCCGGGGAAGCAGCAAGAGAGAGAGATTGAGTGCTAAAGTCTACTGTTCTGGTCCCCGGTCCATATGTGGGTCATCCAGTGGATTTGCAACCGGCTAATTTTGCCCTTTTCTAAAAAAATGCAATGAAGGTAAGACTGATGCTGCTCTTCCAACTCGATCTCTTGGTTCTAGATATGTATCCTTATTTGATTTGGGCGAGATGATGGCGGGGGCGATCTCCAATGCCTATTCCTTTCCTGCTCCTATTGAAGATGCCTTCACTTCACCTGCACCTAGAGGATCTAAGACTGATGTGACTATAGATCTGGAATTTACTTAGATGCTGGTTATAAATGCAAAAAAAATCTCTGACTGGGGAATAAAAACCTGCTCCTGCCTTTTCCTCTACTAGATTTTCGGTTCCGTTCCGTCAGGCTTCTTCTTGCAGTTTCATCCAATCTTTCATCGTAGTCGGCTAAGAGATCACCACATCTTTGTCCCGCTGGTCAGTATAAGGCGACATGACTTTCCATCACAATTAGAAGGAAGGCCATAATCAGTAGTTTCTTTCTTCCATTCACCAGTTGAAGATGGACTCAGAATGTTTTAACGATCTGCCCGATGGAGAGGGATTGCATCCATTTTCTTCAGAGATGCCACAAGTGCCAAGTGCATGCGAATTTTATCTACGCGTCGCCGACGGAGCTTCATAACCAAACCACACCATGGCCCTTTGCATTATATTGCCTAGATATCATAGGAAGGTGTTAACCCGAAGGCGGCCAATTGGACATGAATACATCTTAGTAGCTATCGATTCTTTCACAAAGTGGGAAAAAAACCTCCTATACCACGATCACAGCGGCACACGTCATAATATTTCTGAAGAAGCAGCTTCACACTCATAAGCTTAGGAACGTTAATGCTGTTTTCCGAGCTCTAACGCGCACCTGCCCTAAAGCTGTAAGCGGGGTTTAGTCAAGTAAAGCAGAAGGCGAAAGAAAGACAGAAGCGGAGGGCCTGCCTGACGACGCCCAAGGAGGCTCCCGTGAAAGGAACTACCATGGAAGGAAGTAGCACTTGCCGCCTTGCATAGCATGTCGAGAAGACTTTTCCTTTCAAATATTAATTGTATGCCCCCTATGAAAGGGTTAGATCGTCTAGATACCGAACATAGACTCTAATCCATTAATGAGATAGAGGGAAGTTACAAGACTTTGGAAAGAGCTATAAGGGAATTACATTTCAAGATGATCCGCAATGGCTTGTTCCTTACTAGCCTATTAAATAAAGGCTTTCGCTCCGCTCACACATTTCGACCAGGCACAGCAGACGATCCCGGAACACTCACTAGAAAGCCCAATAGCCGATTTTTTAACATGATTATCCGCAACCCCCGATTCCTCGCAACAAGCACCGTAGCAGTATAGGAACCTTCGACTTGTGGTTCCGCTCTTACTCGTGCAAATGTTGGAGAAATTACTGCTAGGGGAATGGGATGGATGGCACTGGTCTTTATTTCTTTAGAGGACAAGGCAAAGACATATGGCTATTTCCGAGCAGTTAACGGATATGGGCTGCGGTAAGCATTCCTTGGGCGAAGAGCAGTAAGTTGTTCCAGAAGGGAGTTACGAAGTAACTCGACTGAAAGGAGAGGAGCGAAGCAGATGCATTACCGGCTAACTATCAATTGATAAATCAATCGAAGGCAGATGCTATATCATAAGAAAAGAAAGATCGGATCGTAGCCGATGTTACAAAAGAAGCTGTTACTGTTGCCGCTTCTCGTAACCGGTGTTCTTGTTACAGTAAGCGCTGCAATTGAATCCACTCTTGGCCTATCAGCTCTTGTGCACTCATTGGCTGCTCACTCAGTATTGGACTCACCATAGCGCGCTAAAGCAGAATGAACAGGACATGTAACGAATCCCCATCCGACAAAGGCAAGGCGAAGAGCTCAGCGAACAGAGTAAAGCCAAACCTTCAACGAGAGACTAATCATCTCTTTCTTTCTGATTGACTGGAGCAGGAATCGTAAACTTCTAACCCGAGGGAAAACATGGTATACATCCCAATCAGTAATCTATGGATAAATTGCCCTTCAAGGGCTAACAATGGAATAGGGTAGGTGTAATGCTAAGAATTAATTTATTAGATTGATTTCTAGCCGGAGTGTAATTCCTGCTATTGCTATTTTTTCAGTAGCTGCCTAGGCATAAGTAGTAGTTGTTCTTGCCCCTCTCAGTTGAGTGTTCAGTGCTTGTCGCTGGGAGTTATCTTCCCCTCTAACTAACTATTAATTTCATAAGAGAAGCAGCAAAGTCTTGCTTACTATCTCCTCCATCTAAGTCAGAGGAGGTTCAAGCTTATAGGTAGTGGCCTAAGCGCTAAGAAGCTATTGGCCGTTAACACATGCAATTCGAACGAAGTGATCTTGGATGAGTCTTTGAGATTCCGTAAGTAACTCAGTGCATGCTTTCTAAAGAATAAGAAAATGAAATACGAACAACCGCGCTGGTCGTAATAGTAATAGATCGAAATCCTAATCTCATGAATATAATTCGTTATTTCATTCTCATGACTTCCATGTTTTTTGGGCGTTTTCTAGGATCAGAAGGAACCGCTATAATAAGCACGGGCAGAAATCTTGTGTTTTTCGCAATGCTAATCTTGGTCTTTATCTGTATTTTACGTTTTTATTCTTCTCGTTTGAAGAAGAGGTATGGCTGTCGACTTGTCTTTATTCTGTATTTTTTCCTTGTTTTTTTGATCTCTTTCTATTGCTCCAGTATCCGCCTGCACTTACTTTATAACCTAGGTATTTATATGAATGGAGCTCTACCCTTTTTTTATTTTGGTGCATTTAGTGGGGAAATAGGCCCTTCCAATTCAGGTTCCGGCCCATCACGCTCGACCCCAGAAGATTCTTTCGAGATTCGGGTCTTAATGGAACCCTTTTCCGAGACTGAGAATGAGGGCACGTCGGCTCGTTATTCGATCCCAAGGGTGGCGGGCGATGAAGCCGGACCTTCGCACCAAGGATCTGTGGTCCAAAATGCGAGCTTGGAAGCGTCCCTGCGCAATCGCGTTCTAAGACTCGAGCAGGACAATAGCCCCTATCTTCTAGATAAGGCAAAGGGGGAGTACTGGGCTCACATAAAACAAGAGCTGGATCATGCTTCCTCTCAGAGGGAGTATAGCGGGTTACTGGAGTTTGAGAACAGAGACCTCCAGATCCGGGAGCGTAAACAAGAATGTTTACGTCTATTTAACCTCGTGTTGTCTCAGCATCCCCCCTTGGCCGAAGAGGCCCCCTACAATCCTAAAGAAGCCTTTATGGACTTCTTAGACCAGAG